AGGATAAATAATATTAGTCCTAACAAAACAAGTTCGAATGCTAAAAGATTCGAAAAATGGCAAACATTAAAAAGAAGAAATGCTCGATTAATCTGTAAATTACCCCTGTTTTTGAAATTTTTCATTGAAAGAGTATACACAGATATATTTTTATCTATCATTCATATTCCCAGAATGAATAGAGAATTTTTACTTGAATCAACAAAAAAAATTCTGGATAAATCCCTATCCAATAATCAAAGAAAGCAAGACCTAATTAATAAAAAAAAGAAAAATAAAATTCCGTTTATTTCGACTATCAAAAAGTCACTTGAGAACATTAGGGATATTAAAACAAATTCACATATTTTTTATGACTTATCCTATGTGTCACAAGCATATGTATTTTACAAATTATCACAAATTCAAGTTAGTAATTTGCAGAAATTAAGATCTGTTCTTCAATATCAAGGAATCTCTTTTTTTCTGAAGCCTGAAATAAAGGATTCTTTGGAAAAACAAGGAATGGTTCATTCAAAATTAGGTGATAAGAAACTTACGAGTTATGAAATGAATCAATGGAAAAACTGGTTAAGAGGATATTATACATACGATTTATCGCGGATCAGGTGGTCTAGATTAATACCCGAAAAATGGCGAAATACGACTCATCAGCGTTGTATAGCTAAAAAGGAAAATTTTAGCAAATGCAATTCATATGAAAAAGACCAATTAAGTGATTCCAAAAAAAAAAAAAAAATGGAAGTATACACATTATCAAATCAAAAAGATAATTTTCAAAAATACTATAGATATGATCTTTTAGCATATAAATTTCTTAACTCCGAAAAATGCCCTTTTTATAGATCCCCGTTTCAAGGAAATAAGAACCAAGAGCTTTCTTATAATACGCACAAAGACCCACTTTATGATATGCTGAGGAACCTCCCTATCCATAATTATGTGGATATCCTATCTATGGAAAAAACGGCGAATAGAAAATATTTGGATTGGAAAATTTTCCATTTTGATCTTAGACAAAAAGTGGATATTGAGGCCTGGATCACGATCGATGCCAATAGGAATCAAAATATTCAACTGGGTACTACTAATTCTCACAAAATTTCTAAAAAAGATCTTTTTTATCTTATGATTCCAGAAATCAATCCACTAAACTCACACAAAGTTTTTGTTGATTGGATGGGAATGAATGAAAAAATGCTAAAACGTCCCATATCGAATCTGGAAGTTTGGTTCTTCCCAGAGTTTGTGTTACTTTATAATGCATATAAAACGAAACCTTGGTTTATACCAAACAAATTACTTCTTTTAAATCTAAATATAAATGAAAATAGTAGTGAAAATAACACAAACCGAGGAGATTTTGAATCCGTTCTCTCACAACAAAAATATATTGAAGAAAATTATGCAAGATCAGACATGAAAAAAGGGAAAAATAAAAAACAATACAAAAGTAACCTCAATTTCTTCCTGAAAAGTTATTTACTTTTTCAATTGAGATGGGACGATACTTTGAACCAAAGAATGATCAATAATATCAAGGTATATTGTCTCCTGTTTAGACTGATAGAGCCAAAAAAAATGACTATATCCTCGATTCAAAAGAGAGCAATTAGTTTGGATATAATGCCGATTGAGAAGAGTTTCACTCTTACAGAATTGATCAAAGGGGGAATATTGATTATAGAACCCACCCGTTTGTCTGGAAAAAACGACGGACAATTTATTATGTATCAAACCATAAGTATTTCGTTAGTTCATAAGAGTAAGTACCAAACAAATCAAAAATACCAAGAACAAAGATATGTTTCTAAGAATCATTTGGATTTCTTTGTTCCTGAAAATATTTTATCGTTTAGACGTCGTATAAAATTGAGAATTCTAATTTCTTTCAATTCAAAGCATCAAAATGGTGTAGATAGAAATCTAGTATTTTGCAACGGAAAGAACATAAAAAACCGCAGCCAAGCTTCACCTGACAATAATGGTCTTGATAAAGAGAAAAATCAATTAATGAAATTAAAGCTCTTCCTTTGGCCTAATTATCGATTAGAAGATTTAGCCTGTATGAATCGTTATTGGTTTAATACCAATAACGGCAGTCGTTTCAGTATGTTAAGGATACATCTGTATCCACGATTGAAAATTCGTGGATAATAAGCTTTATTATATATATATCATACCTTATCTTATATTATAGGGTATATATAAGGTATATATATAGGGTATATGAAAGCAAAGAAATACACGGACCCCACATTCTTGGCTTCCATTCCATCCATATATCCAATATGAAATGAATAATGTAGAAATTAGATCTCGAAATGAATCAACAGAACTTTTTGCATTTTAGGCCTAAATCCTTCGATGCGAAAAGGTACTAATCCTTTTCTATCTCAATCCAATTCTAAATTGGATTGATTTGAATTCAGAAAATCGGGAGTTCATAAATAAATTTGAATTAGATTTTTGTATATACCACATTAAAATTAATGACATTATTATTACTGATCGATAAAATCCATATCTGTCAAAAGGAAAGGGGAGTTTTTTATGGTAAAAAATTCATTCATTTCGGTTATTTCTAAAAAAGAAAACGCAGAAAACCGAGGATCTGTTGAATTTCAAGTATTCACTTTCACCACTAAGATAAGGAGACTTACTTCGCATTTGGAATTCCACAAAAAAGACTCTTCATCCCAGAGAGGTTTGCGGAAAATTTTGGGAAAACGTCAACGACTGCTGGCCTATTTGTCAAAAAAAAATAGAGGACGTTATAAAGAATTAATTGGCGAGTTAGATATTCGAGAGATAAAAACTCGTTAATTTGAAGCCTAATACCATTTGAACTATTCGTTTCAATTTTGACGAACTCTTCTTTTTACGTTCAGCAATGCATGGAAGAATGACTCGGGAAAAAACTTATGATTGCACCAACTACAAGAAAAGACCTGATGATAGTAAATATGGGCCCTCACCACCCATCAATGCACGGCGTTCTTCGCCTGATCGTTACTCTCGATGGTGAAGATGTTATCGACTGTGAACCAATATTGGGTTATTTACATAGAGGGATGGAGAAAATTGCGGAAAATCGAACAATTATACAATACTTGCCTTATGTAACACGCTGGGATTATTTAGCTACTATGTTCACAGAAGCAATAACCGTAAACGGACCCGAACAGCTAAGCAATATTCAAGTACCTAAAAGGGCTAGCTATATCAGAGCTATTATGTTGGAGTTGAGTCGTATCGCTTCTCATTTGTTATGGCTTGGCCCTTTTATGGCAGATATTGGGGCACAGACCCCTTTTTTCTATATTTTTCGAGAACGAGAATTGATATATGACCTATTCGAAGCTGCTACCGGTATGCGCATGATGCATAATTATTTTCGTATCGGAGGAGTAGCTGCTGATCTACCTCATGGTTGGATAGATAAATGTTTGGAGTTTTGCGATTATTTTTTAACCGCCGTTGCTGAATATCAAAAGCTTATTACACGGAATCCTATTTTTTTAGAACGAGTTGAAGGCATAGGCATTATTCGCGCAGAAGAAGCACTAAATTGGGGTTTATCGGGACCAATGCTACGAGCTTCCGGAATACAATGGGATCTTCGTAAAGTTGATCGTTATGAGTGTTACGACGAATTTGATTGGGAGGTTCACTGGCAAAAAGAAGGGGATTCGTTAGCTCGTTATTTAGTACGAATGAGTGAGATGACAGAATCCATAAAAATTATTCAACAGGCCTTGGAGGGAATTCCAGGAGGGCCGTATGAAAATTTAGAAATACGACGCTTTGATAGAATAAAAAAACCTGAATGGAATGATTTTGAATATCGATTTATTAGTAAAAAACCTTCTCCAACATTTGAATTGTCCAAGCAAGAACTTTATGTAAGAGTCGAAGCACCAAAAGGAGAATTGGGAATTTTTCTGATAGGAGATCAGAGTGTTTTTCCTTGGAGATGGAAAATTCGACCACCGGGTTTTATCCACTTGCAAATTCTTCCGCAGTTAGTTAAAAGAATGAAATTGGCTGATATTATGACGATACTAGGTAGCATAGATATCATTATGGGAGAAGTCGATCGTTGAAATGATAATTGATACAACAGAAATACAAGCTATCAAGTATTTTTCCAGATTAGAATCCTTAAAAGAAGTCTATGGGATCATATCGATGCTTGTCCCTATTTTGACTCTTGTATTAGGAATCACACTAGGTGTACTAGTAATTGTTTGGTTAGAAAGAGAAATATCTGCAGGAATACAACAACGTATTGGACCCGAATATGCTGGGCCTTTGGGAATTCTTCAAGCTCTAGCAGATGGCACAAAACTACTTTTCAAAGAGAATCTTCTTCCATCTAGAGGAGATACTCGTTTATTCAATATCGGACCATCCATAGCAGTGATATCCATTTTACTAAGTTATTCAGTAATTCCTTTTAGTTATCGCCTTATTCTAGCCGATCTTAGTATCGGTGTTTTTTTATGGATCGCCATTTCAAGTCTTGCTCCCGTTGGACTTCTTATGTCAGGATATGGATCAAATAATAAATATTCCTTTTTAGGTGGATTAAGGGCTGCTGCTCAATCAATTAGTTATGAAATACCATTAACTCTATGTGTATTATCAATATCTCTACGTGTGATTCGGCGAGACATAAAATTTCCCCTATTTCTTTCTAGCAAGAAAGTTAAATGAGTTGAATGTCTATTTTTGATTCAGCATTGGGGTTGATAAACTAAACCAGATAGTTAGATGAGTGAAATAAAACGGCTTCCAAATTTGCTGTTAAAGGAATTGAACCTCATTTCCTATGTACAAGAATGAAGTCAAAGTAAACAGTATTGGCTGCTTATGTTTACTTTACCCCAAGAATTAGATTGGTTCATTAGTCATCGCGGCTTGAAGCGGGTTCAAAAGAGCAACTCCATGAGGTTTTGACTACCTATTACCATAGATGTATTAGTATTAACCTACTA